AAGAGAAAGCGTACCCACCAAAAAAGCCGTTTTTGTGATTGGTACATGCTTTTTTAAACCGCCCATAAGAACCATATTCTGGCTTTTATCTGGAGAATAGCCAACAATGGATTCCATTGAATGAATAATGGATCCGGAGCCTAAAAACAACAATGCTTTTGAATAAGCATGAGTAATCAAATGAAATAAAGCAGCTCGATAAGAACCCATACCTAGAGCTAGCATCATATAACCCAGTTGAGACATTGTAGAATAAGCTAAACTTCTTTTAATATCTTTTTGAGCAAGGGCTAAAGTAGCTCCTAATAGTACTGTTATTATACCTATCAAAGATATCAAATTCATTATGTAAGGTGTGATTACAAAAAGAGGAAGAAGCCGAGCTACAAGAAAAATGCCCGCGGCTACCATAGTAGCGGCATGGATAAGAGCGGAAATAGGAGTGGGCCCTTCCATGGCATCAGGTAACCATACATGAAGGGGGAATTGCGCGGATTTAGCAACTGCACCAGCAAATAAGAGAAAGGAACACAAAGTAACAAATAAAAAATGAACTTGATTATTATTATCAATTAAGTTATTCACTATTTCGAACAAATCCCTAAATTCAAAACTACCCGTTATCCAATAAAGACCTAAAATTCCTAATAATAAACCAAAATCCCCTACACGATTAGTTACAAAAGCTTTTTGACAAGCAGTTGCTGCAATAGGTCGCGTGAACCAAAAACCTATTAATAGGTAAGAACACATTCCAACTAATTCCCAAAAAATATAAATTTGTATCAAATTAGAACTAGTAACTAATCCTAACATTGAGGTATTGAAAAAACTCAGATAAGCAAAAAATCTTAAATATCCTTGATCATGAGACATATAATTATCACTATAAAAAAGAACCAAAATTCCAACAGTAGTAATTAATATTAACATAATAGAAGCAAGTGGATCGATTAAGTGACCGAACTCTAAAGAAAAATCATTATTAATGGTCCAAGACCATACATATTGATAGATAAAACTTCTATTTATTTGTTGAATAGAGAGATAGACGGAAAGAAGCATAACCATGCTTAACAGTAAAATGCTAGGAAAAGACCACACACGACGATGATTTTTTGTTGCTGTCGGAAAAAGTAGAAGTCCCATTCCTATTAGAATAGGAACTGGTAGTGGAATGAAAGGTATAATCCATGAATATTGATATGTATATTCCATAAAACAACCTTGTTTTATTCTTAATTAATTGTTTCTGATTCACCGGCTCTTATCTCTTTTTTTTTAGGTTCAATACTTCGGGAATGCATTCTATTTAATATTAATAATAATTCGATTTTTTGATTCTAATTTTTATATTTAGATCTAATTTTTATATTTAGATATTTTTATATTTAGATTAGTAATTTAATAATATCTATATATATATAATATCTATATATATATAATATAAATATATAATTGTATTGCATTTTTGTTAGTATTAATTTAATAGATGTTTAGTATTAATATTCTATTTATTTTTATTTAATTTATTCGATTTTATATTGAAATAGAAAGGAAGATCCTTCTGAGAATCCCATAACTTGATCCCCCCCCCCAAAAAAAAAGGATTTGCGTTTTGGTTGAAATTTTGATAATTATTAACTAATTCATCAGCGAGCTGCTTGAGTTTCTTTTTTTTTTTTTTTTTTTGAATAGAAAGAAAACATTTTTCTTTCCAAGAAAGACTAAAAGATTTTCCACTTCTCTTTCAAAAACATATAGAAGAAAGAGACTTCAAATAAAAAGGTTCAATTACTAATGATTAACTACTAGTTTGATTTTTCATTTGAATTTCAAAATGAAAATTCGGCGGACTCGCTTTTTGAACTTGATCGGTGTAATATAAAAAAGAAAGATTGAAATAATAAGGAATGGGGTTTTTGAAACCTTTCGATCTATTTTTTATCTGTATCTCTAGAGCACCCTAAGAATAGATAGGGATATTAAAAAAAGACTTTAGAATTTTGTGTTCCATTTTGATCCACCAGAAAACCAAAGAAAAATGCAAATTGTTTGCAGAATAGATGTCTTTCACATCCAACTATAGAAATGAACAACTTGTTTTTAAAATTTTCATGGCAGTTCCAAAAAAACGCACTTCTATATCAAAAAAACGTATTCGTAAAACTATTTGGAAAAAAAAGGCATATTGGGCAGCCTTGAAAGCTTTTTCGTTAGCGAAGTCTCTTTCTACTGGAAATTCTAAAAGTTTTTTCTACTCGAAATTCTAAAAGTTTTTTTGGAGAAACAAAAAAGAATCAAACCTGAGATTAACTAATATTAATCCTAAAATGGTACTTTTTTGTTTGAAATTGAAAAAAAAAAAATAAAAGATAGAAAGTTTCACTCCGTATTAATGGAATGTAGTTTATTATTTCCGAATGGGGAGTCTTACTTTCCCCATCCATTTCCTTTTCACACTAATGTAAAAATAGAATAATAAATGAGAAATAATTCTAGACTAATAACTAAGTTTCTGTTTCTATAGTTAGACTATATGCAATTAAAAAAAAACTAGAAAATTGAATCCTTCAATCTCGACGATTAATCTACAAATAGATTAGTATTATTTCAACTACGCCGGCCGCTATGGTGAAATCGGTAGACACGCTGCTCTTAGGAAGCAGTGCTAAAGCATCTCGGTTCGAGTCCGAGTAGCGGCATGTGATCTTCTAAAAGAGATACAATAAGGCCTATAATGAATTCAATTCTGAATTTGAATTCCGTATATATAATTGAGTACCCCCCCCCCCCTTTTTTTTATGATATTTTATACTCTAGAACATATATTAACTCATATATCCTTTTCGCTCGTTTCAATTGGAATTACAATTTTTTTGATAACCTTATCAGTCGATGAAATCATAGGACTATATGATTCGTCAGAAAAAGGCGTGATAGGAACTTTTTTATGTATAACAGGATTATTAGTCACTCGGTGGGCGTATTCGGGACATTTTCCATTAAGTAATTTATATGAATCATTACTTTTTCTGTCATGGAGTTTCGCGATTATTCATATGTTTCCATATTTAAAAAAACAGAAAAGTTATGTAAGGACAATAACCTCGTCAAGTACTATTTTTACCCAGGGCCTTGTTACTTCAGGTCTTTTAAGTGAAATGCAGCAATCAGAAATATTAGTACCTGCGCTCCAATCCCAATGGTTAATGATGCACGTAAGTATGATGGTATTGGGCTATGCAGCTCTTTTGTGTGGATCATTATTATCAGTAGCTCTCTTAGTCATTACATTTCGAAAAGCTCGAAAAATTTTTAGTAAAAAGAAAGCATTTTTAAAAGATTCATTTTCCTTTGTGGAGATCCAATATAGGAATGAACCAAGCAATGTTTTACTAAGCACCTCTTTTATTTCTTCTAAAAACTATTACAGGGCTCAACTGATTCAACAATTAGATCGTTGGAGTTCTCGTATTATTAGTCTAGGATTTATCTTTTTAACCATAGGTATTCTTTCTGGAGCAGTATGGGCTAATGAGGCGTGGGGATCCTATTGGAATTGGGATCCAAAAGAAACTTGGGCATTTATTACTTGGACCATGTTTGCGATTTATTTACATACTCGAACAAATCCAAATTTTCAAAGTGTAAATTCCGCAATTGTGGCTTTTCTGGGCTTTATTATAATTTGGATATGCTATTTCGGGGTCAATTTATTAGGAATAGGCTTACATAGTTATGGTTCATTTAATTTACATTAACACATTAACATATAATTTAATGAAATAGATATATACCTAGAAATACAAAAAAGAACTCGACTATTTTGTAAAATTGTTAAATAAAATAAGAAATCAAAATATCTATTCTATATAATAGATTAATAAGATAGAATCAAAATATATATATAGTATAAATATAAAAATAGTATAAATATAAAAACTATATAAGTAAGAATAGAAGAATAAGATTAAGAAAACTTCGTATGAAGGTGCACGAACCATTTGAATCAAGTAGTGTAGTGATTCAAATGGTTCTCCCAAAGACCAAATCGATTTGGTTCCAATTCATTTTTCCTTATTATTATTCTTTTTTGTTTACTTAAGTTAAGTAGTTAAGTGAAAACTTTAGAGAAAATCGAAGTTAAGAGAAAAAAGACTTCTTTCTCATTGTACAACGAACAATATTTAAACTAATAGGATTCGTTTTCCATTTATTCTTTTTTCTTGAAAACTATCGAAAAAAAAAATGAGATATAATAGCTTCTACTTTTTCAACCGATAATGACAGAACGAAATCCGGATAAATACCAATCCCAATTATTGGTAGAAGGAGAGAGATCGAAACAAATAACTCTCGCGGACCAGAATCAAAGAAATAATAGTTTGGAACATTAAATAGCTTGTATCCGTAGAACATTTGGCGTAACATAGATAATGAATAAATAGGAGTTAATATCATTCCAATTGCCATTAAAAAAGCAATTAGTATTTTTGGCATTAAAAGATACTTTTGACTGGTAATTATGCCAAAGAATACTAATAATTCGGCAACAAAACCGCTCAGGCCCGGTAATGCAAGCGAAGCCATCGATAAGATACTGAGCATCGTAAATAATTTTGGAAGGGGGATAGCCATTCCACCCATTTCATCGAGATAAAGAAGGCGTATTCTATCATAACTCGTTCCGGCCAAGAAAAAAAGAGCCGCCCCAATAAATCCATGAGAGATTATTTGTAAAATGGCTCCATTAAGTCCCGTATCGCTTAGAGATCCAATTCCAATAATTATGAAACCCATATGAGATATAGAGGAATAGGCTATTCTTTTTTTTAAATTAAGTTGACCAGGAGATGTTGAAGCTGCATAGATTATTTGTATTGCACCTACTATAATCAACCCGGGAGAAAATAGGCAATGAGCATGAGGTAATAATTCCATATTGATTCGAACCAACCCATAAGCTCCCATTTTTAATAAGATTCCAGCTAGAAGCATACACGTACTATAATGTGCTTCCCCATGTGTATCTGGTAACCATGTATGTAAGGGTATAATCGGCAATTTGACCGCAAAAGCAATAAGAAATCCCACATAGAATATTACTTCGAGTGCCACAGGATACGACTGATTCGCTAATGTTTCAAAATTGAGTGTTGGTTCATTGGAACCATATAAACCAATACCCAGAACTCCTATTAATAGAAAAATGGACCCCCCCGCCGTGTACAAAATGAACTTTGTAGCTGAATAGAGACGTTTCTTTCCCCCCCACATCGATAGAAGTAGATAAACGGGAATTAATTCGAACTCCCACATTAGGAAAAAAAGTAAAAGGTCTCTAGAGGAAAATGATCCTATTTGACCGCTGTACATTGCTAACATCAAAAAATGGAACAATTGGGCATCTCGAGTAACTGGCCAGGCCGCTAAAGTTGCTAAAGTGGTAATAAATCCCGTCAATAAAATAGGTCCTATAGAAAGCCCATCTATTCCTAATCTCCAATAAAAATCAAAAAAATGGATCCATTTATAATTCTCTGTTAGTTGGGTTAATGGATCGTCCAGTTGGAAATGATAACAGAATGTATAGGTTGTTAAAAGAAGCTCTAAAATACATATACATAAAGTATACCATTTCATGACCTTATTACCTCTATGAGGTAGCAAGAAAATTAAAGAACCCGTCAATATGGGAAAAACTACAATTATTGTTAACCAAGGAAAAGAATTCGTGGTAAAGACAAGATACACTTGGACCCAAAAACCCCGCGCTCAAAACGACAAATAATATATAACAAATAATATATATATATATATATTTTTCTTTTTGAGTACGGGGTTTTTTCGGTAAAAAAAGAAACTGTATTCAAAATGGATTGAAGTGGTTTTTCTGGAACGTATTAATAAGCTAGACCCATACTTCGAGTTGTTTCATGCCATAAATAAACTCGAACGCTCAAAAAATCCGTTGGACAGGCCGATTCACATCTCTTACAACCAACACAGTCCTCTGTTCTTGGAGCAGAAGCAATTTGCTTGGCTTTACACCCATCCCAAGGGATCATTTCTAATACGTCCGTCGGGCAGGCACGTACACATTGAGTACATCCTATACAGGTATCATAAATCTTTACTGAATGCGACATTGGATCTATCAATTTTGGAATGTCATAAACTTTCGATCTAGTAACTTATAAATGAATCATATATTTAGACACCAGATGAATCAATGATTTTACCAGAATTTTTCACATCAATCGAATTCCGGAGCGACTCAAGAGATTGAGCCAAGATACTTTAATTTCGTGCCCTTTTTGATATCCACGTATCATATACGCTAATTTATATTCATGCTAGTTGAATTTCAATTGCTGAAGAGTCTCATTTTTATAATGTATATACTACTTATTTATTCAATAAATTGGATTGATTGATACGAATTGATTTTCTGTTACGATAAATTGACGAAACAATAGCCAACCCAATAGCGGCTTCGGCGGCTGCAATAGCTATAATAAAAATGGAAAAAATATCTCCTTTTAATTGGCGACTATCAAAAAAATCCGAAAATGTTACGAAATTAAGATTAACCGAATTCAGTATAAGTTCAAGGCACATAAGAGCCCGAACCATATTTCGACTCGTGATCAATCCATAAATACCTATAGAAAATAAATAGGCACTCAAAACAAGTACATGCTCGAGTATCATTGACCAGCTCCTTATTAATTTGAATTCATTTCAATATGAACAACAATTCCACAAATTTGGTTTCCGAGAAGAAGTACTAATAAGTACAAAAGAAAGAAATAGTATTTTCTTCTGCAATTCAAATAGAATTGAAAAGAAATGAAAACAAAGTGCCATTTTTCTTGCTGTTAACAGTTATAAAGATTGGATTGATCATTGACGAGCAACGGCAATTGCACCTATCAAAGAAACTAAAAGTATTATTGAAATCAGCTCAAATGGAAGAAAAAAATCAGTTGATAAATGAATTCCAATTTGTTGACTATTACCTATCAAATCTTGCTCTATAATCTGATTTGATTTTGTCGTCCAAATAATCCCGTACCAAGACGTATCTAGAATAGTAGTAATTAGTGAAATAAAAATACTTGTACAAACCAACGACGTAATCCCATCACCAACAGTCCAAAGAGTCAAATCTTTGGAATATTCTGAACCATTCATGAACATCACAGCAAATAGGATTAAAACATTTATAGCTCCCACGTAAATAAGTAGCTGCGCAGCCGCTACAAAATAGGAGTTTGATAAACTAAAAAATAAGGATATGCAAACAAGAACCAATCCCAACGAAAAGGCAGAAAAAATGGGATTGGTAAGTAAGACCACCCCCAGACCTCCTACTATAAGACCCGATCCCAGAAAAACTAAAAGAAAATCATGTATTGGTCCAGGCAAATCCATTCTATTTAAAAGATAACTAAATCGAAATGTGTTTCATGATTTTATTGACCCGACCGGGAA